GTTATTTTCCCGGCCCCAGGGGAGTTTACTCAACCCATTCCCCAGTCTTCCGCACTGCTCAAGTAAGTGTGCGACTCCGTATGAGGACCTCCTTCCCTTCTGCCCACTCTCTGTTCACACGGTTATCAAAGCAGAGGAGGAAAGGTGGGCAGCAGGTACCACGAGCCCTCTGTCCCACACATCTATCCAGAAGCAAGTGTAGTTCACCGGTTCCACCGAATGCTCCTATCTATCGGCAAAGATCGTGTGAGTGTGCAGTTATGCTTCGGATGCTTCGCCATAGAATAGATCGACCCAGTTCCTGTTCTTTTCCGGTGCACTCGCTTTATATCTCCGACACACAAGGAAGGACGCGGTGGGAAGGAAGCAGCCCTAGCCTCTGTCCGGCCGATCATTCCGCTGGCATCTTGCATTCACGCCTCCGTTTGACTGCCGCTCGGGGATGGAGTTGTAGATACGTTAGTCTTAGCGGATCGTTGGCTCCACCTGTTATCTCCTTCTACGACATGCTGTTGTCGTCGCCATATTCAATATGTAACTTAGTCATCTCTGCCTCGCTGCGGGTCAGCACCTCCGAAAGAAACGGAGGACTCCATTCAGTGACTCCGCGATCGCCCTCTAAACGATCAGAATAAGGTAAAGCTTGAAGATAAGTTTTGTACTCTATTAATTTCTCAGTCCCTCTAGTCGGGTGGGCGCCGGCCGGTCTTTCGACCAGATCCCCCTAAAAACCGTACGTGCGGGTCTCCCCGCATGCGGCTCACGCCATTCGAGGTGGCCCAGCCCAGCATTCATTCGCAAATCCTGTAGTGAAATTGAGACTGCTCGACCTCGGAAGCTAATTCGCGTGTAGGCTGCGCTGTCTGTCGTACCGTTGACTCTATCTATTCATTGAATTTACTTTCATTATTTTTTTTTGTTCCCTCTTTTTCCAAGAATTAATGCACTTCCCCTTGACTTCAGAGGGCCTTCTCTAATAGGGGAAAAGCCTTCCATTTCCGTCAAATGACCCGGCCCCCCTGGCTCTTCCACCGTCCTGGCTCCCTTTCCTACCTATGCTATGCTCCCCCGGCACAGGCCTACCACGCTTCGCGCCTGCGGCGTTTTCGCCGGACGGTCTTTGCCAGTAGTGCCATCCTCCCCGCTGGCTGTATGGGCGGGTTGTCCCTCGCTGCTGCGTTCTGTTAGGCTATGGATTACAGGAACAAATGTAGTTGAATGAGACAGCAGGCGGGTTACACGTTCCGCTGTGCCGAGATATGAGGTGCAGGTGGTGATGATCACCCCGGGGTATGCGCTAGCGCCCTTGACAGGCACTCCAGGACCCGCCAACGCTCATGAAAACCCGGGTCGGTCCTCCATTCATCTGACCGGAGGTGTGGATAACGAGGCCACCTTCACAACCTTCTCCCTTCTGTCCTTATGTTGTAGTAAGGTAGGGCGGTTCGCTTGAGTTGCTCAACCGCCCCTTAGCCCGGTGCTCGTGACGCGCTACGGGACCTCCACCGTGCCGGGGGACCAAGCAGGGCATAGCTAGCGGCATAGGAGCCGACTCGGCGTCAGCGGCTTCGTGCCGCACTGGAGTGATCCAATATGTGGTTCCGCACGTTCCACCACTTCTCCGTTCATTTCCAATACTGATCGTGAAACACCATGAGCAGCAGGATGTTGAGGTCCGAAATTCGAAGTGAAATTTTTGATTTGCCCGTTCCTAGTCGTCATGGGAAAAAAGGAAGAAATAAGAAAGATATTATTCCCTAAGAGCTTGTCCAGTACTACCTGTACCAGAAATGCATCTCCTTGCGTGCGAGAGACTTATATGCCAAAATTCCAAGTTTCTTTCTTTCTCCAAGTCTTTTACTTTTCCCTTTTCCTAGGTTTGCTTCTTGAACTTGAACGACCGGTTGTTGAGTCTTATTCCCCCATATGATCTGAGAAAGCCTCCCAGATAGGCAGTTTGCTCCCCAGTGTAGGGGTGAACCTGTCAAGAACAATAGTTTGTAACGCGCTTAAGGTAAGGCCGGCTGTTAGCAGTCGATTCGGTAATAGGAAAAGCAAGACCTTTCAGAGCAGCTTTCACTCTCATAGCAAAGAAAGAAGCAAAGCAATGCTTATCAAACGTCAAACGTTAGAGAAGGAAAGGAGCTGGTCAGTATAGGGCATCAGTAGCTTCAACTAAAGAATCAGTCGAAACGGACACTTAAGCTAAGCTAAATCCGCAACAGAGCGAGTAGCCAGGTGTGAGTGTTATGGATCTAGCCCTTTACGAGCTGCAGAGCTAGACAAGCAAGCAAGAAGGCTCTTTTCAGCCTTTCCGATTTCTTTTATTCTAAAATACGCTATTTCTTGATCCATTTCTTTTCAATGATAAGCAATTCATGCACAATTCAATTCTTTCCACGCTCGGTTCAAACTCAAACCAACAAGACGGGCAATCCTCTCGTAGACTGAGCACTATTAGCTTTATATTATTCTGTATATACGGCCGTAAATTATTGTATCATTATATACCATATCCATCTAAGATAAGATCTCCTAGGGCACAAAGCCCATCTTGCTCTCCAATTCTACAAGCACTAACCCAATCTCACTGAATGAAGTTTCACATCTTTCGTCTCAACTTGTCGGACCGCTCTCGAACCCGGGTGGGGAAGGAAAAGGAAGATGAGGGTGAACTTCAATGGAGAAAGAAAGCACTCGATGAGAAGTTCTATACCGGGACAAAGAAGATGATCACCAGCAGAGATAGTAATTCGAACCTTAGAGCATCCCTACTGTGAGAGAGAAAAGTGTCTGGTCTGGTTTCTCTTTCTAGCTTATCCTGATAGTGCGGCCTCTCTCGGCTCTATCAGAGAGGGGCTTTTGTCTCGCCAACTCTTCTCGTTCTATGAGGAAAGTAGCTAAACAATTGGATTTTATTGGTTTTGCTTCGAGTACCCTTCTGTTTAGTCATACATAGTTGCAGCGCATTGATGGTCTCTTAAAAATCCCGATCTTCCTAGTTGGAAGACATTCTTCATCGTGATAGGGATAGAACCGGGGATAATTTGTGATATGGATCAATTGAGGCTCCTAGACTGGAATTCTTGAAGGATCACTTCCTTCCTTAGCGCAAGCACTAAGTAAGAGACCTACCTTTGGTTCCTATTTTGTTTGATTAAAAAAGATAATTAAATGTTGGGACCAGGAAGACAGCCCACCGCTAGGGCTTGCTTTGCTCTCGCTCCGCTTGCTCCCACCTGTCTTCTCCCCACAATAGTGAAAGATCTTTCACTTCACCATAGCCGCTAACCTTCTCGGAAAGTTAGTTACTCTACCCACCCTCCAGCTTACCCACCGTACTACCCGAAAACCACTGCTCGCCGGCTCATTCTTCAACAGGCACGCGGTCAGAGCTCTCCGGGAGCTTACGGTTTCATGTTCTATTTCACTCCCCGATGGGGGGTTCTTTTCACCCTTCCCTCACGGTACTACTTCACTATCGGTCACCCAGGAGTATTTAGCCTTGCAAGGTGGTCCTTGCTGATTCACACGGGATTCCACGTGCCCCCGGGTCAGAGCATAAGCTAGTGATGCTTTCGGCTACTGCTGTGCAACATTCGACTGCTTCGCCGCTTCCAGTACACCTTGAATTCTCTTTTGTATCGCATCTTTTCCTCGGACGGCAGTACACTCTGAGCGTGCATCCTATCTATGTGCATTCACCCTCTCCTAACAGGATAAAAAAAGATCCAAGCCCCAATACTAACTAGTTGAACTCAACCCTTAGCTCTCACTTTAAGCATTGAATGAATCCCTATGGCCTAGTTCAATGATTGAGTACTTGTGCTGTGTAGCCATAGTTTAATAGTCTTTGTTAGGGCACCCTTAACCTGCTACATACGACTGGAAGCAAGCGTGCGGGTCAGCGAGTGAGCGATTAGTAGTACATTAAGGGGGTTATCGATTACCGACTTATCCTTCCGGGATAGAGAGTATGCATTGTACGATAGCTAAGTGTTAAGCGGGCCAATTGCATTGATTTATTTCGACCTTTAGGCAGTTGGTCAAACAGCCGACTAAGTAGCAGGAATTACTTGACCTCAGCCTAACAACCTTATACTAGTCCGATCACTTATTCTCGCGGGCCTGGAAGGCTGCATTGGAGTATGCACGTATATCGTAGTATACATACAAGGTTCTTCCCTTTCTCCGGGAAGACTTTCCGAATAGAGTTTGTCTGTCTCCCCTTTCCGGCGGTCTTGGTTTTGGAGAATGCTTGGGGGTTAACCCCCTCCTGTCTGCCGCTAGGAAAAGCTCTTTCATCAGGGGTTGGGGGATTTCCTAACAGGTTTGTCCAGGGCGATCAGGCCCTTCCTTTTCATCTGTCTTCTGCCACCAAGTACGCGTACTACCAGTACCCCTTCAGCCCTTGTTTTAAATAAAGAAGACACTTACAATTGCAGGAATAGGTGATCAAGCGGTTGCGACCATCACCTACGAGAAATCCCATTTGTATTCGCAGCTAACCACGAAGGGAGTGAACCGTCTTCCTGCCCAATGGTTTAATAAAGAGCTTAGCTTAGAAAAGGAGTTGGTCAAAATAATTTATTCTAACTAGTAGCCACTCATTACACACAAGAAAGAGTGTAGGTTTCAGTCTATGCCCACCGAAGGATATCACTGTCTTCCCTGCTTTCCTCGGGCATGAGAAGTTACTCAGGGACTTGCCATGGATAGGAGTGAAACGGAGGCACAGTCCATTGTTCTCTATAAATTTCTTCCGTTGATTGGCTTTTTTAAGTGCCAAATAAGACATTCTAGAAGCCTCTGGTGAATTGGTTGGTGATCAGCCTATCTTATATGCTTTCTTATGCCTTTGGAGTGCCTAAAGCCAAGTGAACGAAGTGGCCGGTAAGGTGAACATGGGAAAGAAGAATCAAGTCTATATATGGCTTGTTGAAGTAAACATGTGGACTCTTCTTCCACCCTCTGTTTTGGAATATCACTTTTGAAAATGATGTTGGACTATTTAGCTTGTTCTCTTTTCTTTCTCTTGTATGTCTTAGTGGAATTCCCCCTTTGTGATGCAAGCATCTTAGACGACGAAGGAGCGGAGAGGTTGCCTCCATTCTTTCTAACCATACCCAATCGAAAAAGGATCCGGATGCCTTGCATATCGCCCACAAATGCTTTCTAAAGTATTAAGCAGAAGAAGAGGAAGAACGAAGCTTTCCACTTATAAATTCTTCTATTCGGAGGTCGTACGAATGAGGAGAGCGGCGCGGCTACTTTTTCACTTTCAACCTACGACCGAAGTCAAGGACTTGACTGGACAGACTGATTGAGAGACAGACCAGGCCTTTCTATTCTATAAAGAAGAGACCTTCTTTATTTCCGGCCCACAGGATAGAAAAGTAGATCGTTCAACTCTAGCTTATGTTTTCAGGTCCCACATGGAATCTCAAATCGATCTTTGCTACATGCTGCTTAAGACATAGAATTCGAAGAAAGAGAGAGTGAGCAGCTGACTTGCAACCTAGGACCTAGGGGCAGGAAGTCGGAGAGAGAAGTACTGATTTATATAGGGCGCAGGTCCTCGTAGAATTGGTTTGCTTTCGCGGCAGCAGCGTGAAGGGATATTACCGTATTAAATTAAGAGCAATTTATCCCCTTCTTTCATATAGCCTACCTGGACTATAAAAACCTATGCCTCTCTAACCGACATTTGTCCTTCAGTCCTTCGGGGAGGCCTGTTGTTCGTCTTGGAGAGAGCGCTCGACCGTCGCCATGCTTCTTAGACTGAGTCAACGCGCCTATTTAATGTGCGCCTATCTGTTATCTAGGAACCTGAGATTCGGCTTTCGCTGGCGGGCTTTCGTCATCCATCACTGTCTGGGCCGTCGTTGTAAAGACGCGCATCCGTACAGACAGTATGCCTAGACTCCTTTAAAAAAGGGCTTATTTATTGTCGGCAAATACCCCCTTCTCATCAACGTATTTGAAGCATTGATGAAGGGTGGAAGGTACCACGCTGTGGATCCAAGCAGGAAGTTTAGGAGGTGTCACCGTCAATCACGTAAGAAGTGACCTCAGTCTTCAGATCCGCACACACAAGAGACGAATCTTGCCGATGGCTCTTTGCGAGTCGGCATTGTACCCCGGAATAGTCACCTTGGTCTGACTTAGCCGGCTCGTAGGAAGGAATTCCTAGATCGGCTAGGGCCCGCAGTGGCATCACGTTGATGGAGGCCCCAGGGTCCCGCGGTAGCCTTCTTTCTTTCGCCGATGTCACCGGTGAGATAAAGGGGCCGCTTATGTATGCTTCTTCCTGTCCAGCAAGATGTCTTCTGTCGATAAGGTTATATCTGCACTCTGGACTTTCTTCATTGGTGCTTCCATGTACTCATCTTCGATGCTTTGAACTTCCACCCTGTTGACATGTAGGGCATACTTTTCTTTGCTTCCTTCCTACTACTAAGCTGCTTTCTTTATAGGCTAAAGCCTCCTATCTACGGTAGCTGACGCAGCAAGACCCGAGGAATCGGATACGGATCTTTTTCAGTCTCTTTCGCTGGGGCAAAGCAAAGAGGGAGGACTTTCGGAAGAAGGCGTCGTCCGCTGATGATCTTGAGGTTGGGAGGCAGGTCAGGGGGAGAACTAATGCTTGTGGATAGCCCGCGAATACTCCTTACTTAGGCTTTCCCCCCGGAAGAGCTGATGCTACTTACTAAGAGACTTCCGTTAGTGAGGAGAGAACTATAGGCTTTAGCCCAAAGACAGAGTCAGGGATTTCTTAAAAATCTAGTCCCTCCTGAAATAAGACAACACAGGGGGTGGAGTGAGCCTAGAGTAGAATAAGACTCCCTCTTAGACTCTAAACTCATACCAGGGCGGGCAGGGAAAGACTGAGACTACCGATACCGAGCCGGGGTTGGATCACAGGATAGATACCCTATGGTTGGTCTCTATGCCTGCTTCACTTCGTAGCATTAAGGGGGCAGTGCCATGAGGGAAATCGACTAGGAACGCGATGTCTTCCCATAAAATGAAGAGTGGAGGGGACTTCGACTGCCTTCTTGTATCGGGTGAAGAGAAGGGGGTGCTAGGCTTAGTAGGGCTCGAACCTACAATATTACCGTTATGAGCGGTACGTTTCAACCAATTAAACTATAAGCCCCTACGGATCTCTACATGCAATTCGCTCACTTCGGGAAGAGTGGACGGAAAGAGGAGGCCTTTGCTCTATCTGCTTCTTCCTCTTCCCAGGAATGAACAATTGGATAAAAAAATTATTTTTTTCTTTGTTTGTATATATATAATAAAATTAAGATTAAGCAGGCGGCCCTTTCGTGACTCAAACTGCCGGTACGCTTTCCGGCTCGCAACGACTCAAACGGGCGGGGGCTATCTATTTGCTTGCAAAGCGGGCTGTTCGCCTTTCGGATTCGGAAAGGGCTCGCCTATTTGATTCAAAAGGCGCTACTAAACTACTCTAGTACAGCTAGTGTTAGTAGTACAACAGAATGCCGTTCACCCCGCAATCCCTTCTTCTTCAAGAGCTCCCTATTCTCTAGCAGCCCCTTCTTTCACAGCTCCTTCTCAAGCACTTGCCATTGTCTGGAAATTTGCCTCGCCCCATTCTTCGATTATTGGCGCATCAATTCCTTGCCTTTGCTCTCATTGCTCCAGTCTTTTAAGTGAAATCCCAAAAATGGAAAGTCAGTAGTCATTGTCGGGATGGAAAGCGACTCTTCAACCACTTATTTAAGCGCTATGCACCTAAGCTCAGTCTTTCTGGCAGCTATCTTGCTAAACCTAGATTCTTGCAGTTCCTTTTTATTCTCTCTTTATGCTCGAAATCGTACTCATTCGACATCTAATTTCATGGGCTGGGCATACCTTCTTTAGCTCATTTTTATCTTTCTTTGACTTTGAGGAAGATCCCACGAATCGTCTTCTATCGACATCGTCTGCTTACTCTTATCGTACGCTCTTCTTACCCAACCCAAATCGTCTGGTACTTTGTCCGCTCTCCCTTTCCTGGTGAAGGAGAGAGAGTTTTACAAGCTGATGCAGCTAAGAAAGTCTCGTTGAAAGCAGGAACGAACGAAGACTGTGACGACTATTTGAACTAGTTTCAAAGGCTTGATTGACCCTTGGGAGTTAATCTGGCTAGGGCGCCCTCGTAAGGCGTAGGGTAGAGATTTGAAACCGGAGGCCTCTCCTCATCTAGTTCTTTCGTTACGCCGAGAAGAAGCAGAAAGAAGCTTGGAAGAAGAGATGGTCAATCTTATCTTATGGGCGAGACTGCTAAAAAAGAGGCTCTTTAAAGTAAAGCCAGAACGAGTCCTCTCTTGCGGGAGGGATAGGCGGGAAAGGGGGAAAGCCCAATTGCTTGCTTGGACAACCTTAGCCCCAGCGGACAGGATTGGAATCAGTTCGACGTTCCGGGAAGTCGGTTCGTGAGGAAAGAAGTCCGCAAGCTTAATAAAGGCTTTTAACAGGCTTAGTCGTTGCTTAAAGGGAAAGACAGAAGGAACTATTCTTTTCCATCCAATGACTCGGGGAATTGCCGAGTTGGAAGATCCCTCCTTACTAAAGAGAGAGTACCGAGGAGAAGGCAATCCAACCTTTGAACTTAGTTTGAAACTCCTGCTTCGTTGTCCCGCTTTGGTAAGTGAAGGTCAAGTAGTTCCAGTGAGCAGTTCAGTAAGGAAAGTAGTCGTAGAAACAAAACCGTTTTAGGGGAGTCGAAAGAGGGTTCCCAAACAAAAGGAAAAGATCTGTTGACGTCAGCTATGTGATCACTCAACGATCAGTGCTACAGCTCAGCCTGACCTGACGATCGAGAAACTTATTCACTAGCGGTGGAGAGTTGTCTCGTTGGAAAGGTGGATTTTACATCGAAGTCTTCATCCTCCGCATGGGATGAGAAAAGAAGAGTTCTTCCAATCGGGGAAAGCAAAGAGGACTTCGAAAACAAGGAGCCGGTCCAATCGCTCAAAGGAAGGTGCCAACCCAAAGGAAAGGCACAAGAGGAAAGCAAGCGATGTCCAAGTCGCTTCCTTTGTCTCTGCCGAACGCAGCTTTTGTTGTTGATGCCAAACGCCGCCTTTAAGGAGTCGTTGTCACCACCTACTGCAGCCGATGTTGCCGTTCCCCGGAATCCCAGTTCTATTGATCAAACTAAAAATCCAGGTTCATACGAACGTCTGTTACGTGCGTACCTAGGAATGGGCCGGATTCGAACCGACCAAGAAAAGGCAAGTCAAGTGCCATTCTTCTAGGCCAAAGAAAGACAGTCCAATCATCTATGTCGAAGGGGCAGGTACGTAGTCACTCGAGCGAAGCGACAGCTTATATCATATATGAGATTCTCCATCTAGACGGGGCTAGGTAGCACTAAGAACTTAATTCGTACTATCTTGGCAAAGAGTGAAGGTTTAATATTTGTTCTAGAAAGTCTTCGTTCCCGTGTAAAAGCCAAATTTTTGAGACCAAGCAAGGAGGCACTACTGTAGAGCTCTTTTGGCCTGCCGCTTTCTCAATCGAAAATGGAAACAGTCAAGATTAGAGCGCACTGCGATTCTTATCGTTATCTATGTAATTTCAGTATTTTTTTCGTTGATCGGATCGAGCACATAGGGTGCGAGCCCGAAGTCAATTAATTATCTTTGGCTGAAAGCAATCTTCATCAAGACAGCTGACCGAGGCGAAACCTACTGCTCAAGTCTGACGAATGCCGTTTATGTTCCTGGTTAAAAATAAAAGAGTCGCTTTCCTTCCCCATCTCTATTTGATACAGCTAGAGTTTTAACACAAACGCCTTGACTCGCCTATCCTTTTCCTCTACTTTCCTTGGTCGTTCACCTGCCCTGCCCGGTCTGGTGAACCTTACCCGCTGGCTTGGACGAGTACAGTTCACTGATTTGAATCACTTAAACTAAAGCTCTGATATCCGTAGTACTTCAACCTTATTTTCTTACTCGTCACAGTACAGATCCCGCGAATCAAATGATTACTGACTTGAACTAGCACTTGCTGCTATTCACTCAGCAGACGATCAGGCGAGATGCTAATTGGAGAAGGACTAACCGGACCAGCCTTCCCGGAAAGCACGAGCATACAGATTCGAAGTGTTCGTTCGAAGATTCCACTATACCTTTTTAACTCGGGAAAGCCACTCTAGCCTATACTCTTTGTCTTGAATCACAGAGGAAGGACAAGAGCTCGGACAACAACTATCAAAACTTGAGGAACCACACTGCTTTAGCTGCTTGAGTACTCGTATCTGCTCCTTCTATCATTGGTGTGGTGGTATCGTATATAAGATCCCGGCTGCATTTAGGAGTTATCTTTTCCTCTAACTATAAATTTAATACATAATATAGATGGTATCCTAGCATAGAAAAGAGATCAAAGGAAGAGAGCGGACATGATCAATAGTACTAGAAGTATACAGGAAAGAGAGAAGGCAGAATTGGACAAATAGCAGCTTTTCCGGTCTCAGATGCGGCAACACCCATTACCGGTGTTAGCATGTTAGCACTTTCCCTCTTTTCTCGCACGAGGCAAGCAAGGCCTGGAAGAGTGAATCGTCGAACAGGAGGAAGGACTTCGTACCAGGGCTGGAATCAAAGTGGAAATTCGTTTCTCTTTCAAAGCTAGAAGCGCAGTTCTGGAAGCAAAGCCAAGTTCTATCTCTGGTTCACAAGCCTGACGTTCTCAAGGTGCGGAAGGCTTTGGTTCGTAAGTCAGGTTATCTATCTTTCTCCTGACGCTTTCATGCTTTCACCTTCGTTTCCGAAAGAATTTAATTCCCTTTTTATATATCCTTCAGGCCTTTAAAAACAATAGCAAATAGGGTTTACTGAGCCCCCTTGAACTCTAGTTTTTAGGCTTTCGGGGAAGGTTATTATTCTTCCTTCAGGGAAGAAGGGCTGAGGTGGAAGCATTTCCATCTATAGTAACCTTAACATCGACTATGTTCATGAATAGTGGGTATAGGTACCGATCGGAGAATAGCTTCAGGTAGCCCCTATAGACGACATCCGTGGGGTTCATCGGAACTATATAACAAAGGTATCCATCAATCAGTCATCAAGTATGATCAATCAAGCCCATAATATTTTATTTATATTCTGTCTCCCTTTTCAGTTGGAGTTACATAGGAGAGGTCCATTGGGGGCACTAGTTACTGGTTGGGTTACATTGGTCCATAGGCGCGCGAATAGGGTCCTACCTGTCTATTCTTTGGGTTGCCTTCATATCATAAAGTTTAAGTTCGATTACATCTAGTTCCAAGCGGTAAAGAAGGGCAAAAGAAAGCCTGTAGAAGTCTTTCAGGTCCCTCTGTCCGAGAAGATGTGTTTGCGCGCACCGATCTACTGCCCGATTTCTGAATGATGTATCTAGTGGAGGATGGCTATTGGCGCAGTAAAGCCCAATTCTTCCTTGGTAGTTCCACGGATCCGAACTTGATCTGGAATTACTTAATTTCGTCAGGGCGGTGGATGAGGTAGGTTAAAGCTTTAGTGCCGTTTAGTTTGTCTAGTCAGTGCACTTTGAAACAAGCGAAATCGACCCATACTCCTCAAAGAAAGAGTAGGACCACCCAACAAGCATAACAGTTGCAATCGTAGGGCGCAAAGAGCTCGTTTGGTTTAGTATTTGCCCGCATTAATCGGATATTTTAAGCGTATTGTTGTAACAAGGCCAGGAATTCTTCATAGAGTTGGTGTGCTCCTCTTTTTTTTTCGTTTAAGGATAAGTGGGTATGTCTTATTAGGGTCGCTATAGTCTAAGTAAGTAATTTCCCACCTAGGTGGGGGAACCCGAAAAGACAATGGCCGATTCGTGTTAACAATGGAATTCGTAATAAGCCCGCAGCGACTCATGAGACTTTTTACTTTTCTAATGTCATTTTTTGATCCAGCGAACTCAGCAGCTTTCCCAATCATGGGCACAATCTGTTCCCGACGAAGGCCAAGATCGCCCACAGCCCTTTGACCACACTCTCCCTTGTAGCCCTATTAAAGACTTAGATTCTATATATAGGGAGGTGTATTGGGCTTTTTGACTCATACTCTTGCTTCCCAGTTGGTGGAGGCACTAAGTAGCCTTTGGGTATGACGAAAGGCTAAAGCTATGCATAGGAAGTCTCAGTTAATGGGATGCCGGGTTCCCTTTGAGTGTAGAAAAGCTGCTGCCCGACTTGAATTGAGGCTTCCGATCTCCTAGCCTAGCCCAAGACCTGGGCAAGAAGGCTGGCTGCTCAAGCGTCTTTTCCAAGGAATTTACCCCAAGGGGAATGGGAAGAACTTCATTTCAAGTGAGACTAGTAGAAAGGTGCACGCAAAGGGATTTTGAAGCAGGCTGATGAATGAATGTGAAGAGCACCCTGATAAAATAAAAGGATTATGATCGTTAATTGTTAGAGTGAGAATGCCAGATAAAGATCTCGAAAGCACTAGGATCCGGATCTGTCTTATTGACCGGCTTTGGTCGAGCTACCGCTA